TCCTTTTTGTAGAATTTTTTTAGAATCAATTTTATTCTTTTTTTTTTTTTTATTATTAAATTTTATTAAATATTCAATTTTATTAAATTATGAAATTTGGATTTTTTAAACCAAAATTCAAACTTTCAAACTCAACCTAAAGTAAATGAAGCGAAGTTTGCTGAAGTAGCCTACTTGTGTACTATAAAAAAGTATGAGACGAATTGAATAAATATCCAGACCGCTTCCTATTTTATATTATAGAAAAGGGATTCCTTTACTGACATAGTGGTAAGTTCTTATAATTTTAATTTAAGAAATTGAAAAATATTTAATATTCTTTAATATTCTTTGATTTCAAAAAGACATTCTCAATTATGTAAAAATTGGAATAAATAGGAAAAAGCCGGCTATCGGAATCGAACCGATGACCATCGCATTACAAATGCGATGCTCTAACCTCTGAGCTAAGCGGGCTCACATAACATCAATTTTATGTGCATACTAATTCAATAAAATATTGGAATCTTAATCTTAAGTATTCACTATTATGTCTTATCTATTCAGACTCGATATGAATAGAAAACAATAAAATATACAATTAAAAAAAAAATATTGAATATTATAGAACATAACTATTAATATAGCGATATAGAATTTGTATTTTTTATCACAAATCACTAATACAATTTACAATTCGAATATTATTAAATTCGATATTTTTTTAGTAAATTCTAAATCTTATTAGATTCGATAGTAAATATTTTTATTTTAGTTAGTTAGTTAGATAGTTAAATTATTTAAATTTGTCATTTTTTAATTTGAATTCAAATGACATTTGAAATTCTTTTTATTACACTTCTATATTTTCTATATTATTTGATTCCATATCATTAGGGATGATTAGTTCGAACTGATGAGACATTCCTCCGCTTTCATTCCATTCATAAAATGAATAAAGTAGTAATAAAGTAGTAAAGGCGGAAATTAAGACAACAAAAAAAGAGACCGTTCAAGTATTCAAAATTGCATGAGAGGGGCGACAGGTAGATATATGTAGATATATATAGGATATCTATTAATCTATATTGAATTACGGATCCAGAAATGATAAAATCCAATTTGATTGGCCAAATAGGGTCTCCTATAGAAGATAGGAGAAGACAGGTAAGAAATCAAAGAGGAAAAATGCTTCTTCGAAATAGGAATCGGTATCTAATATCTAATGAATTCAAAGGTTCCAGTAGAAATGAAAGAAAAAGGGAACGACATCATAACGCAATGAAATCCTAATCTTAACACAAAAGGAAGGGGATATGGCGAAATCGGTAGACGCTACGGACTTAATTGGATTGAGCCTTGGTAAGGAAACCTACTAAGTGATGACTTTCAAATTCAGAGAAACCCCGGAATTAAGAAAAAGGGCAATCCTGAGCCAAATCCTATTTTCAGGTTGAGAAAACGAAAACAAGGATAGGTGCAGAGACTCGACGGAAGCTGTTCTAACAAATGGAGTTGGCCGCGTTGGTAGAGAAATCCTTCCATCGAAAATTCAGAAAGGATGAAAGATATACATACGTATTGAATACTATATCAAATAATTAATGCCGACCCAAATGAGTCTGTATTTTTTCTATAAAAACGGAAGAATTGGTGTGATTCGATTCTTTCTTCAATGTGGAATCAAATATTCATTGATCAAAAGATTCACTCCATAGTCTGTAGATCCTCTTTTCAAGAACTGGATTAATCGGACGAGAATAAAGATAGAGTCCCGTTCTACATGTCAATGCTGGCAACAATGCAATTTTGAGTAAGAGGAAAATCCGTCGACTTAAAAAATCGTGAGGGTTCAAGTCCCTCTATCCCCAAAAAGCCTATTTGCCCCCCCAACTATTTATCCATTCTATCCCCCCCTTTCCTTGCGTGAGTGTCCTTATACACTCGCCCTATTCTTTTTCTTTTTGAAATAGATCTGGTCGGAAATGTCTTATTATATCTTATATCTAAGATATACATCTTTGAGCAAGAAATCCCCTTTTGAATGATTTACAATCGATATCATTACTCATACTGAAACAGAAAAAGTCATCTTTTTTAAGATCCAAGAAATTCCAGTAACTAGATAAAACTTTGTAATCTTCTTTCGCCCTTTTAATTGACTTAATTGACATAGACCCCCGCCCTCTAATAAAATGAGGATGCTACATCGGGACTTAGTCAGGATAGCTCAGCTGGTAGAGCAGAGGACTGAAAATCCTCGTGTCGCCAGTTCAAATCTGGTTCCTGACGCATGATTAATTTGGATGAGTCTCTCTTGAATAAATTAATTGATATGAATCGGCATCCCTATTCATTTTGAGTTTGGACGATAACACATACTTTTATCCATCTCGCCGAGATAGATCTCATCTATTTTTTTTTTATAGATGGGTAGAATTCTTTTAGATACTTTATCTAAAAGAATTCGATTCTATTTCATCTTTTTTATCTTTATGTCCATATGCCTTAAGTCAAAAAG